GTTCCAAAAGATGTTAATCGTAAATAAGAGGATTGTTTACGAATAAAAACAAATAAAAATTCACATTCAAACACATAAAAATTGTATAGGAACCGAAATAGTCTTTTATTTTCTTTTGAAAAAACTAAAATGGATTTCTTCTGAGTAATGAGAAGACTATTCCAATTATGATATTCGTGAAGAAAGAATCGCAATAAATGCAAAAAGGGAACATCTTGCATCCAGCATTGAAGAATTTGAACCAAGATTTCCATATGGATGGGATGAGGTATTAGTATATCTGAGACATAATTTAAATGCGATAATTTGTCCTCTAAAAAGGGAAAAATTGAATGAATTGATCGTAAATTATGATATTTTGGTATTTCTTTTTCTTTGAAATAAGATACTAATCGCAGCGAGAATGAAATTTCTACAATAATTGAAAAACTTTCTGATATCATTTGAGAATAAAAACGAGAATAAAAAAAATTGTTGTGGGTGTGCCCAACAAATCGATTTTGGTTAGAATCATTAACCAAAGAAATCAAAGATTTCTGTTGATAGATTCGAGTAATTAAACGTTTTACAAGTGCTAAACTAGATTTATTGTCATAACCAAAAACTTCCGCGGATTCGTAAAAAATCGAATCATTTAAACCATAATCATGAGCAAGTGCATAAATATACTCCTGAAAGAGTAGCGGATATAGGAAGTGTTGTTGCCGAGATCTATCCTTTTCTAAATATCCTTGTAATTCTTCCATTGACTTACATTTCTACTTGAACCAGAAACAATAGGCATTTCTTGAATTATCAAATTATACATAGTGCAATATGGTCAGAACAGGGTATGTATTATGTATGGAAAAAAATATATACCCCGGAAACAGGGAGTCCAATCAACAGATCTTTTTCCTCTCCCCTTCTATCCAATGGGTTTATCTTCGTTATAATTACCAGAGGGTCAAAAATCTTTTATTTTTACAACCCGATCGCTCTTTTGACTTTGGAACAAATTCTTTTTGTCAGTATACTGTTTCTTCTACACATTCGTTTCCAATCCATAATAGAAAAATAGTTAGGATGTATTAAAAAAGAAAAAAAAAAAGAATCAAAGGTCCATTCACAGGAGAACCCTTCCCCGCATCAGGCACTAATTTTTTTTTAACATCTAATTAGATCGGGTAATTATTCAAATTAAGAATAGAAGCTCGTTGCTTTTTTTTTATCAGAATTGGAGCCGTAGGGCTCTATCCATTTATTCACTAGACCAACTGTAAATGTGAATTTCTTTTGCCCTCCCCCAAAAATCAAAACAAAATTTTTGAATGATCCGGTAAGGATCAACTCAAAATTCCACTAAAAAAATAAGAATATAATAAGAAATTCCATTTTTTCTTATTATTACGACATGCTGTTTTTTCCATCCATTACCTTTCAGGATCAGTCGTGGTCTTATAGACTCTACCAAGAGTCTGGACGAATTCCTTGCTTCATCCAAATGTGTAAAAGATCATAGTCGCACTTAAAAGCCGAGTACTCTACCGTTGAGTTAGCAACCCAGATAAATATGATATGTAGATATGATCGAAATAAAAAAAATCAATTGAATTGTACTGTACAACTACGTCAAAACATTGAACTAATAAGAAATGAAATATAAAGGAAAGATTTTATGATCAATTATAAACATCAAAATAGCAAAATGAGCGGATCGAATTTAAAACAACAGATTCCCAATAGAAATGTCAAAATTTACATTTACAGACCGCCCCTTTTCTCAAAATTTTTGATTTTCGTTAAGAAAATACATCTTGTATAACAGTAAATCCGGCAAACCCATTATTTGACTGAAGTAAAGGAAAAACCAATAGGGGTCGGAGTCGGAATAAACAGATCTATTTATCTACGATCGAATTATATTTGTGCGATACACCATTGTCAATATGAATGGAATGTTGAGAAAACAAATTCAATTAATTCAATTAAATTAAAATTAATAAGTAAATCAAATAAGTATTTGTGTTGGATTGGCACAACAAGAAATAAAGTAAATAAAGTATAAATAGAACAAGAAAAGAGCAAATTGTAGGTAAATAATTACCCAAAATAGATACTAGTTACCCTTCCTTTTTTTTTTAGAAATTTTGTTTTTTTTTCTTTACGAAGCTCTTTCTTTAAAAAATTCTGCTTTCCTTAAAATATCATGAACAGTTCCTGTAGGTTGAGCACCTTTTTCAAGGAAATAACGAATAGCAGGAACGTTTAAATAAGTTTGATTCTGTATCGGATCGTAAAAACCCACTTTTTGAAGATCTCTCCCTTCTCGTCGGGATCGAACATCAATTGCAACGATTCGATAGATCGCTCATTGGGATAGATGTAGATAAAGAATACCCCCCCCTAGAAACGTATAGGAGGTTTTCTCCTCATACGGCTCGAGAAAAATGATTCTAATATTTCTGTATATTCTGTATATAATGGCAAATAGATCCATAAAATCATGAATTAGACTCTGATTTGAATTGTTTTTTGTTCTTACTTACAGAAAAAAGAAATATCATTCGTACTCATAACTCAAGTTGGGTAATTTTGAAAAAGTTCGAAGGTAAATCCTTAGGCATTTCTTGAGTCGTCTCTAACCTCTCTTGTTTGTCTCGTCTCTATTTTTACTCCTCATTATAATAAAATAATAAAATTATTGAGACAATTGAAAATAGTGTTTCCTTGTTCCGGAATCCTTTCTCTTTGCTTTGTAAAATCATTGGGTTTAGACATTACTTCGGTGATCTTTACTCCTTTTTTCAAAATGGCAGCAACATACCTTTTGTTTTTTGTTATTTCTTTCTGTGGAAAGATAATACGAACGATTGATTACCTTGTAATATAATACACTTTACATTTTAATCGAAAAGTTTGACTTTACCAATTCCAACAAGTTGACTTTTTTTATTTCATTTCAAACTTGTTCCAATTTGAACCCTTCGATTTCAATTTCTATATTGAGGATATACTTACAAAGTTGGTCTAACTTATTAATTGTTACTAACCCTAGATTCTTCCCCCCGATAAATGAATCAATACTTTTTGCTCGAGCTCCATCATGTACTATTCCTTTCCTATTTACGAACCCAACACAAATTAGGTTCCGAGCAGGAACAGAACAAACTATGTCGATTCAAGAGCATCTTCATTCCTATAGAAAATGGTGGGTATAAGAATCCACAGCGAATCATGTCCTTCAAGTCGCACGTTGCTTTCTACCACATCGTTTCAAACGAAGTTTTACCATAACAACATTCCTCTAATTTAAAATTGAATTTTGAACCGGTATGGAATTGATTCAATATGGAATCATGAATAGTCATTGGTTCAACGGTATATAATACTTTCTATGTATCTATGGATAGATAAATGGATAGATAAATAGTTATCTGGAAAAGTCTTAGAAAGGTTTTATTTAAGTTATTTCACCCCATATTCTATCCTATGAATGAAACAGCTTTCTAAAAAAGAGGAATATACTTAAGTCTTATTTACATCTTCAACAGATCGTTCGGAATGGTGAATCATGAAAAAAAAAGATCCTATTTTTCTCGAGCAAATAAATGCGAAACCTCAAAAGAATGGCCCTTAATGGATTTCCAATCCCGGATGGATTTCCAATTCCGGACCAAAATCAGTTATTAACCAAATATAAGCTAGTCCGATGACTCGAAAAGGTCGTAAGTTTCTCTATAATATAGATTTTTCACAATAGATTTTTCAGACTTCTTCAAGTACCAAAGTTCATAAAAATGAAGTCAAAATAAAAATCGTTTTTTGTTTTCATGAGTATGGAATAGAAAAGGTCTCGTGTAAGGTAAGATTAAAGTCGTTATTCTTTCTTTCATCTGAAAGAGAAAATCAGAATAAAGAATAACTCTAATCTTTTCGTATCCATCATATACAACGAACAGTTATTACCGGGGGTAATCATGGATATTTAAAGAATCACAGACCCTTTTGACTTAACCAAAGAGCCGCTATTACTGAAATAGAACAATACGATAACAATACATAATATATATTATAGGACTTGTTCATTTTATATTATACAGATTATACAGACGGATTTTTTTTACTTCAGGTTCAATAATCTTTCCACCAATTCCAATAAAGTCAAGCAAATGGAATATCTAAATTTCCATCCATTTAATCGTTACATTACATTGATTTCCAATTATTTATTTGAATAAGATAAAATGCAAAAAAACGGCATCCGGATCAACTCGTTTTTCCTATTTTTTCCCAACTTTAGAAGTTTTAAGACGAACGATGAAAGAAATGAAATTCATACCAAAAACTACGTAATCTTTAGTCTCCACATAAAGTGTGGAATTGGGGTACACCGTTTATTTTCTTTAGGCTTTCCTTGGGGAATGGAATAGAAAAAAAGGCCTTTTTTTTTTATTTCGATTCAGAATGCATCATGCGAGAATTCACATTTCATCGATATGGAACACAAAGTTTCCCTAAGTAACTTACTTCAATATGAATATGAGTAGTAGTACAAGTATACTCTGAATGGGAATGATACACCCCAAATTCTTTTTTGAATTAAGAATTCAAAGAAATATCTTTATTTCTACCCGTACACTCGATCACGTTTGTGAGAAACCAAACGAAAGAAAAGATATAATTCTTAGAATTATTCATATTTCTAGAATTCAGAACAAAAGGCGAGATCACATTATATCCAAATATCCAAAATGAAACAGAAAATTGTTAAAGAGAAGAATCTTTCGTTTCTGATGGAGACGATCTGGGACGGAAGGATTCGAACCTCCGAATAACGGGACCAAAACCCGTTGCCTTACCGCTTGGCCACGCCCCATTTAGATTTAGAATTTATATTCGACACTAATAAAGACTAATATTGGTATTGGTCATTCGTCAATCCCAACCAAAATACATATGAAATACATTGCTGCTAGGATTCAGCGCATGGAAATATAGAATAAAAAAAATTATTGATCATTACATAAAATTCAATTAAGATATTGTATGAAACTAAAATTCCTTGTATTCTCATTTGAGAATGAAAGGAAAGATTATTGATTGGGGAGAGTTCGAAGAAAAAGAAGGGTTTTTTGACCCGCCTTCTCGTTTTTCCCTAAGAAAAAGAACTCAACCAAAATCCAATTTTCTAATCTACAAGAATGAAATGTTTGTTATGCTTAATATCTTTAATTTAATCTGTATCTGTCTTAATTCTACCCTCTATTCGAGTCGTTTTTTCTTCGGCAAATTGCCCGAGGCTTATGCCTTTTTCAATCCAATCGTAGATGTTATGCCTGTCATACCTGTACTATTTTTTCTCTTAGCCTTTGTTTGGCAAGCTGCCGTAAGTTTTCGATAAAATTTTGAATGCTCCGCTCATGATTTATCCGAAAAAAATTCGAAAAATTGATAAGATCAGATAAGTTTTACATTATGAACCCTTGATTCAAAAATCGAAATTCTTTTCTATTGAATAACCGCAGTGACAAATTTTGATCAACTTATTTCCTCGTTCTGACCTTCCAGTAAACAAGGACTTTCTAAGGACCCCACAATACCAAATAATGGATATGGCCAAAAATTTTTGGTAATGAAGGAATCCGAATCTTTCTTTTCTTATTACAAATAAATTCGTGAAAATTACTTTTTTCAAGAAAAGACTTCATTTTTGGGGTGTTATGTCAAAATAGTGTATATGATAAAAAAAAAAAATAGGCAATCTATTTCCTTTTTCCAAAAAAATAATCTTGGAGATTGTGTAATGCTTACTCTCAAACTCTTCGTTTACACAGTAGTGATATTTTTTGTTTCTCTCTTCATCTTTGGATTCTTATCTAACGATCCGGGCCGTAATCCCGGACGCGAGGAATAAAAAAAAAGGATTTTGAGTTTTTCTTTACTTTTTTATGTATTCCATACATTTACCTATGATGAAAAATCAAGGGATTGAAATTGGAAAATTTTTGAAAGTCTGAAGTAATCAGAGGGGGCGGAGAGAGAGGGATTCGAACCCTCGGTACAAATAACTCGTACAACGGATTAGCAATCCGTCGCTTTAGTCCACTCAGCCATCTCTCCCAATTCAAAATTTTTCATTTTTTATGTGATGTGACATGTGAAGTAAAAAAGATTAAAAGAACCCTCGTTTTCTTTCTTTTTTTTTTTATTATATTATAAGTATAAGGATAAAATAACACTAATAATATATTCTAAATAAATATTCTATTAAAATAGATAAGATATCTACGAATTTGATCAGTCATCCAATTCAGATAATGTAATGATTCGAAACGGATATATTATCTCCAATAGAATAGATACAGAAAGGATACCTTACTTCTTTGATTACTTCTTTTATTTTGTAAGAAAGGTTCCTTCCCCCGGCCTGGTTAAGTACTGGCCGGGCCATTACATTACTTCTGATGAATCATTTCATAGATCAAACGATTTAATTATTTTTGATTTGATATCAAATCAAAAATACTTGCTTGTTATTGAAGCAACAAGAAAGCCAATTTCCATACCTATTCCTATGATAGAAGTGTCATTTATTAGTATTATTAACACCATGGAAATAATATACTATATCACATGATATACTATATCGTGTGATATACTATGGAATATGAAAGAATATGAATATTTTTCACCATTAAGTATTTTAAGTTTTAGGTATTTTAAGTTAAGATTTTTTTGTTATTAGTATTTTTTTCTCAATCTACTTAATTACTTAACTGGATAAAGAACACATACATATATAACATATTAAACAATATTAAAAATGAAACACACATAATAATATATTCTAACATATATAACATACATATATAACATAACTCATTTATTTGTTCAAGGGACAAGCTTTATTTGAACATTTGAGATCCAATCGATCCGAATTCAAATTCATAAAATACGGCAGTTGAAGGGAAAGTTGAAAAAAAAAGAAATGCGGAATTCATCATTTCTATGGTCCAGCTTCAATAACTCCTTCGATTTAGGACTGTCAGTAATGACTTACAGCAAGTGAAAAGTTATACTTTTCACTTTATTATTATATATTATAATAAGATATTATAATATATATTCTGTTCTGAATTTTTTATTTATTTATTTTTTATTTAAATAAAAATAAAAAATAAACTTTCTGTTCTTCGCCTATTTTTTCAAATATCCCCGCCCCGGCGGGACGTAGTGTCAACGCTAGAATTTTCATGAGTCTGATGCTATCTTAATTGCATCTCATTCCTTTGTTCGACAAAAGGTATATCCATATATAATAATGGATATGTAGCGGGTATAGTTTAGTGGTAAAAGTGTGATTCGTTCGATTAATAACTTAAATAGTTAAGGGATCTTTCGGTTTTTTAATATTCCGATCAAAAAACTTTATTTCTTAAAAAGGTTTAATCCCTTTTCCTTCAATAGCATATTTGAAGAAGAATATACATTCTCGCGATTTGTATCCAAAGGTCAATT